CCGCACTCAAAGGTAGGGCATTTCCCATTGAGATAGGAACTTCTGTACCCGAACCAATGGTATCTCCAATTCTCGCCCCTCTGGGATGTAAAATATAGTTCTTCTCACCATCCCGATAGTGTATGAGACAAATGTGTGCATTTCGATTAGGGTCGTATTCTATGGTTACGATTCTCCCAGATATGTCTTTTTCATTCCGTCGAAAATCGATTTGACGGTATAGACGCTTATGCCCTCCCCCTCTATGCCTTGCGGTAATGATTCCTCTGGCATTCCGCCCTTTCCCACAATGACGCTTTCCAGAGATCAAATTCTTTCGTGGATTGGATTTCACTCGACTGTCTGCGGCCCCATTGCGTGTGCTCGGGGTAGAAGTTTGGTATAAATGGATCGCCGTGTTATTCAGTATTTTGATTGAAGCTCTTTTCTTTCTAGCGAAAGGGGTGGAATAGAATAACCTGGTTGAAGCGTAATGATCATACGTCTGTAATGCATTGTATGTCCCCTAATAGGTCCCATTCTTCGACCCTTTCCCGGGAGCCGATGACTATTCATAGCTATTACCTTAACCCCAAAGAAGAGTTCGACCCAATGCTTGATTTCGGTCCTAGTTGATCCTGATTCGACATTAGAAGTATATTGATTCTTCCCCACCAATAGCCTAACACTTTTTTCGGTAAATACTGCATATTTGATTCCATCCATAAATCCACTTTCTTTCCTATGAGTTCCAGTATTGATAAGAATTCGAGTTCTTACTGTTCATATGTTATAGTATGAATATACCACACCAATTCGTTCTCTATTAAGATTCGAATTCAAATCTACAGAATCGAACGAATCTTATAGAGAACTCTATCGAAATCGAACGCTATCGAAATCGAAGATCGAAAGAATTCTGAAAAACAAGAAAATTATATAATAGACATATAAAGTAAGATCGATTTCTCTGATGATGATGATACAGAGCCAGTTCCAATAGACTGAACTTATGAAACGCTCCCATCCCATTGGTGTGCATCCAGTAGGAATTGAACCTACGAATTCGCCAATTATGAGTTGGGCGCTTTAACCATTCAGCCATGGATGCTTGGATCATCATACATCGTGAATCAATCATTTCCAACCCTACCCATAACCATAACCATGCCAACAAAACCGCGGAGAGGCTATGAAGTCCAATTATGGATCTTCGAATTGAGAGAGATACTGAGAGAAATCAAGACTTTTGGCTATTTGTATTTGTTCGATTCATGGACCCAATTCGATTTCGTGGAATCTTTTACTTACCTTTTTTTCCACCAAGAACGTTTTCTGAAACTTTTTGACCCCCGAATTTGGAGTCTCCTCCTTTCGGGTTCACCAAGCAACCGATCTTTCACGAGCAAAGTTGTAGTACTGGTTAAGGGTGTAGTACTGATTCTAGTAGCGGTCCTTATATCTCGTATGCACCATCAAACTATGGTCGAAAGAAAAAATCTCTATTTGAGGGGGCTTCTTCCTCTACCTATGAATTCCATTGGACCCAGAAATGATGCATTGTTTCGTTCTTCCCATAGGTTGGTTGTTTCGCTCCTGTATCTTCCAAAAGGGAAAAAGATCTCTGAGAGTGGTTTCATGGATCCGAAAGGGAGTCCTTGGGTTCTCCCAATAACTCAAAAGTGTATCATGCCTGAATCTAACTGGGGTTCGCGGTGGTGGAGGAACTGGATCGGAAAAAATAGGGATTCTAGTTGTAAGATATCGAAAGAAACCCTAGCTGGAATTGAGATCTCATTCAAAGAGAAAGATATCCAATATCTGGAGTTTCTTTTTGTATCCTATACGACGGATGATCCGATCGCGCTCGGCAGGGACCACGATTGGGAATGGTTTGATGGCCTGTCTCCGAGGAAGAAGCGAAACAGAATCAACTTGAATTCGGGACAGCGATTCGAAATCTTAGTGAAACACTGGATTTGTTATCTCATGCCTGCTTTTCGTGAAAAAAGACCAATGGAAGGGAAGGGTTTCTTCAAACAACAGGGATCAGATTTTTTGAGGACGGTATCGAGAGAGAATTGGATTTGGTTAGACAATGTGTGGTTGGTAAACAAGGATCGGTTTTTTCGCAAGGTACGGAATGTCTCGTCAAATATTCACTCTGATTCCACAAGATCTAGTTTCGTTCAAGGAACGGATTCTAGCCAATTGAAAGGATCTTCGGATCAATCCAGAGATGCTTTCGATTCCATTAGGAATGAGGATTCGGAATCTCACACATTGATCAATCAAAGAGAGATTCAACAACTCAAAGAAAGATCGATTCTTTTGGATTGGGATCCTTCCTTTCTTCAAACGGAAGGAACCGAGATAGAATCAGACCGATTCCCGAACAGCCTTTCTGGAGATTCCTCAATGTCCCGGCTATTCGCGGAACGTGAGACGCAGATGATTCGTCATCTGCTTCCGGAAGAAATCGAAGAATTTCTTGGGAATCCTACAAGATCAATTCGTTCTTTTTTCTCTGACAGATGGTCAGAACTTCATCTGGGTTCGAATCCTACTGAGAGGTCCGATCCTAAATTGTTGAAGAAACAACACGATGTTTCTTTTGTCCCTTCCAGGCGATCGGAAACGAAAGAAATAGTGGATCTCTTCAAGATAATTCCGTATTTACAAAAGACCATCTCAATTCATCCTATTTCATCAGATCCGGGATGTGATAGGGTTCCGAAGTATGAACCGGATCTGGACAGTTCCAATAAGATTTCATTCTTGACCCAAAATCCATTTTTGGATTTCTTTCATCTATTCCATGACCGGAACAGGGTGGGGTACACGTTACACCACGATTTTGAATCCGAAGAGAGATTTTCAAAAATGGCAGATCTACTCATTCTATCAATCACCGAGCCGGATCTGGTGTATGATTATGATAGGGTATTTTTTCCCTTTTCTGAGGGATTCCACTCCGGGGATGAATCGAAAAAGAAATCTTTATTGGTTGTACCTCCTATTTTTTCTGAAGATCCAAAACCAAAAAGAGTGGTATTTGCTAGCAACAACATAATGGAGGCATTCAATCCATATAGATTGATCCGAAATCTGATTCAAATCCAATATAGCACCTATGGGTACATAAGAAATGTATCAAATCGATTCTTTTTACTGTTACTGAATCGATCCGATCGCAACTTCGACTATGGAATGAAAGGGGATCCAATAGGAAGTAAGACTCTGAATCATAGAACTAGAATGAAATATACGATCAACCAGCATCTCTCGAATTTGAAAAAGAGTCAGAAGAAAGGGTCCGACCCTCTTAGTTCTCGAACCGAGAGATCCATGAATCGGGATCCTAATGCATATAGATACAAATGGACCCAAAATTTCCAGGAACATTTGGAACATTTCATTTCTGAGGCTACGAGGCGTTTTCAATTTCAAGTAGTGTTCGATCGATATCATCATCATCGAGATCGATTCTGTATTCATCGATCTCGATATCGATTCCGTATTCATCTGAATCGATTAGGTATTCATCGATCTCGATTCCGTATTCATCTGAATCGATTCCGTATTCATCTGAATCGATTCCGTATTTCTCTGAATCGAGATCGCTTCTGTATTCATCTGAATCGCTTCCGTATTTCTCTGAATCGCTTCCGTATTCATCTGAATCGCTTCCGTATTCATCTGAATCGATTCTGTAGTCATCTGAATCGATTCCGTAGGAATCCGACTCAATATTTGATTGATTTGGGCGAGTTTATGGCGAAACTGTCGAAGTCACATCCCTTTTTGACGAAGTCACCTCGTTTCCTTTTGTCGAAGGCATTCTTATTTTTCTCGAATTCACTTCCCTTTTGGTCGAAGTCACTTCTCTTTTTTTTGTCGAAGTCACTTCTCTTTTTGTCCTTTTTGTCGAAGTCACTTCCCTTTTTCTTTGTGAGTATCGGAAGTTCCCCCATTCCTGGGTCTGAGATTCCCATCTATATCTATGAATTGAAAGGGCCGAATGATCCACTCTGCAATCAGTTGTTAGAATCAATAGGTGTTCAAATCGTTCCTTTTAATAAACGGAAACCCTTCTTATTGGATGATCATGATTCTTCCAAAAAATCGAAATTCTTGATCAATGGAGGCACAATATCACCATTTTTGTTCAATAAGACAAAATGGATGATTGACTCATTCCCTACTAGAAAGAATTGCAGGAACGATTTTGATAACACGGATTCCTATTTCTCAATGACATCCCACGATCGAGACAATTGGCTGAATCCCGTGAAACCATTTCATCGAAGTTCATTGATATCTTCTTTTTCTAAAGCAAATCGACTTCGATTCTTGAATAATCCACATCACTCCTGGTTCTATTGTAACAAAAGATTCCCTTTTTATGTGGAAAAGGCCCTTCTCAAGAATTCGGATCTTACGTATGGACAATTCCTCAATATCTTGTTCATTCGCAACAAAAGATTTTCTTTGTGCGTCGGTAAAAAAAAACATGTTTTTTGGGAGCGAGATACGATTTCCCGAATCGAGTCACAGGTATCTAAGATATTCCTACCTAAGGATTTGCCACAAAGTGGTGACGAAACGTATAACTTGTACAAATCTTTCCATTTTCCAATGCGATCCGATCCATTCGTTGGTAGAGCTATTTATTCGATCGCAGACATTTCTGGAACACCTCTAACAGAGGGACAAATAGTCCATTTTGAAAGAACGGATTGTCCACCTCTTTCAGATATGCATCTATCTGATTCCGAAGGGAAGCAGTATCTCAATTTCAATTCAAACATGGGTTTGATTCACACTTCATGTGCTGAGAAATCCAAAAAGAGGAAAAAACGGAGTCTTAGGTTTAAGAAACGGGAGATGGATAGAACCCTTCAACGAGAGCGTGCTTTTTCAAATCTCTCAAAATGGAATCTGTTCCAACCATATATACCGTGGTTCTTTACTTTGACAGGGTTCAAATATCTAAAATTCGCCCTTTTAGATCCTTTTTCAAACCTAGTGAGCAGTCACATATCTATTTTTCAGGATATTCTGGAGACATCATGGTGGATTCTTCAGACAAAATTGTGGGCGATTCTTTCAAACTGGAATCTCAGTGAGATTTCGAGTCATTGTTTACAGACTCTTCTTCTGTCCGCAGAACTGATTCATCGAAATAATGAGTCACCCCTATGGCTGAGATCATCAAATGCTCGGGAGTTCCTCATCCTTTTCCTTCTTCTTGTTGCTGGATATCTCGTTGGTACACATCTTCTCTTTGTTTCCCGAGCCTTTAGTGAGTTACAGACGGATTTCAAAAAGATCAAATCTTTGATGATTCCATCATACATGATTGAGTTGCAAAAACTTCTGGATAGGTATCCTCCATCTGAGCAGAATTCTTTCTGGTTAAAGAATCTCTTTCTAGTTGCTCTGGAACAATTAGTCTATTTTCTAGAAGCAATATGGGGTTCTGCTTTTAACATGCTATTGGGTGGCGGTCCCACTTATGGGTTCAAATCCATAGGTTCTAAGAAGAAATTTTGGAATAGGAATCTCATGGGTATCATGGATTTCCTAAGGATCATACCAAATCCTATCAATCGAATCACTTTTTCGAGAAATACGAGACATCTAAGTCGTACAAGTAAAGAGATCTATTCATTGATAAGAAAAAACGTGAACGTTGAGTGGATTGATTATCGAAAGAAACTCGAATCCTGGGTCGCGACCAGTGATGTGATTGAGGATGAAGAAAGAGAATTCTTGGTTCAGTTGTTCACCTTAACGACAGAAAAAAGGATGGATCAAATGCTATTGATTCTGACTCATAGTGATGGTTTATCAAAGAATGACTCGAGTTATCAAATGGTTGAACAACAGGGATCAATTTACTTACGATACGTAGTTGACATTCATCAAAAGGATCTAATGAATTATGAGTTCAATAGATCCTGTTTAGCAGAAAGACGGATATTCCTTGCTCATTTTCAGACAATCACTTATTCACAAACCTCGTGTGGGGCTACTCGTTTTCATTTCCCATCTCATGGAAAACCCTTTTCGCTCCGCTTACCCCTATCCCCCTCTAGGGGTATTTTAGTGATAGGTTCGATAGGAACTGGACGATCCTATTTGGTCAAATCCCTCGCGACAAACTCCTATCTTCCTTTCATTACGGTAGTTCCAAACAAGTTCCTGGATCCCAATTACATTCCTTATCAGTATCAATTCGATCCTTTTGATAGTGAGCCTGAGGATCTTGCTAATGAGTATAACGATCTTTCTTATGGGTATCTTGAGAGTCTTGATATGCTGGATGTTGATGAGAGTGACGATATCGATAGCGATAGCGATAGCGATGATGACCTTGATATCGATGATATAAAGCTGCTAAATGCGCGACCTGAGGATAGACTACTACTAGATCCATTTAGTATCCGCATTCCATTGGAAATAGCAAAAGCAATGTCCCCTTGCATACTTTGGATTCCAAACATTCATGATCTGTCTGTGCGTGCGTCGAATACCTTATCCCTCGGTCTATTAGTGAACTCTCTCTCCAGGGATTGTGAAAGATGCTCCACTAGCAATATCCTTGTTATTGCTTCGACTCATATTCCCCAAAAAGTGGATCCCGCTCTAATAGCTCCGAATAAATTAAATACATGCCTTAAGCTACAAAGGCTTATTATTCCACAACAACGAAAGCACTTTTTCACTCTTTCATATACTAGGGGATTTCACTTGGAAAAGAAACTGTCCCATCCTAATGGATTCGGGTCCATAACCATGGGTTCCAGTGTACGAGATCTTGTAGCACTTACGAATGAGGCGCTATCCATTAGTATTGCACAGAAGAAATCCATTATAGACACTCATACAATTCGATCTGCTCTTCATAGACAAACTTGGGATTTTCGAGCCAAGGTAAGACCGGTTCAGGATCATGGGATCCTTTTCTATCAGATTGGAAGGGCTATTGCACAAAATGTACTTCTAAGGAATGGCCCCATAGATCCTATATCTATCTATCTGAAGAAGAGATTCCCTAGGGGTTCTTATTTGTCCAACTGGTACTTCGAGCTTGCAACGAGCATGAAGAGATTAACGATACTTCTTTATCTTTTGAGTTGTTCTGCCGGATCGGTCGCTCATGATCTTTGGTCTCTACCCGGACCCGATGAAAAAAATGGGATAATTTCTGATTTGGTTGAGACTGATTCTGCTCTAGTTCGTGGCCTATTAGAAGTATTCGAAGGAGAAGGCACTCTGGTGGGATCCTCTCGGACAGAAAAAGATGGCAGTCAGTTTGCTAATGATCGAGTGACATTGCTTCTTCGGTCTGAACGAAGGAATCCCTTAGATATGATGAAAAATGGATTTTGTTCTAGCGTTGAT